GAAAAAGAATAGAAACAAGCAAAAGACTTTTCATAATTTTTTTGCTCATACATAACATAATTGGAATTGCGAACAAAAATTTTGTTCTTTTTACAAACCGGATGTTGATAAATTTGCGGATCTAGAAATTCATTTCGGACAATTGAACCTTCTCAAACTGTTTCTTTTTAAGAACTAAAAAGATTTGTGCCAAAACAACAGATGCCAAAAAGAACAAAAGGCCTTGGACACGTAGTGGATCTTGAAGTACTATTTCTGCATCTCCCTGACCAAATCCACCCACATTAGGATTACTTGTTAATGGTTGATCAAGTTTGATAGATTCGCCCTCTGAAACACGAAGTTCTGGTCCTGGAGGGATAATATCAACCACTTGGCGTCCATCCAATGCATCCGTTATGGTTATTTCGTACCCCCCTTTTTCTTTTCGTATGATTTTGCTTACTATACCCGCTGCTGTAGCATTATAAACCGTATTGTTACTTTTTGTCCCGTCGGGATAAATCTGGCCCCTTCCCCTGTTACCACCTACGTATATTGGGTATTTTAAGAAGTGAACTTCTTTATTAGTCGCGGGATCCGGGGAAAGAATAGGAAAGGTGATTTCACTATATTTCTTACCAGGAACAGGCCCTATCACAAGAATATTTTTTTTAGTGGGGCCATAATTCTGAAAAGATAGATTGCCTATCTTTTCTTTCATCTCGGGAGAAATACGACTGGGGGGGGCTAATTCAAACCCTTCCGGTAAAATAAGAATGGCCCCTACATTCAACCCCCCCTTTTTACCATTAGCAAGAACTTGTTTCAGTTGCATATCATAAGGAATTCTAACAACTGCTTCAAACACAGTATCAGGAAGTACCGCTTGCGGAACCTCAATATCCACAGGTTTATTAGCTAAATGGCAATTGGCGCATACAATACGACCAGTGGCTTCTCGTGGATTTTCAAAACCCTGCTGCGCAAAAATGGGATATGCATTTGAAATGGAGGCCCGAGTTATTATATATATCATGAGTGATACGGAAATGAATCGAGTAATCTCTTCCTTTATTGAAGAAAAAGTATTTCTAATTTGCATGGTCCAATGGTTGATCCCGAAAATTTCTACAATAAAATTGGGTAGGTCGCTAGTATAGTTCCCTATCCACGATTTTGCTATTTACTGAAATAATTTTACTGGAATATAGGAGGAATCCTCTGAATGGGTAGAAAGAGTAAGGTAAGTACGACCTGGAATGCTTTGCTTAGGTACAAAGTAAGAAACATTCTAATTGACTCGTTTTTCAGTCATTCATTGAATGATAAATCACTACAAGTGACGGAGATACACGATTTAAATAAAGGAAAATCCAATATTTGAAAATTGTATCTAGAATGACTGGAAAAGTGGAAACAAGACCAGATATAATTTGATCATTATGAAAAAATCCAAAATCGTTATAGACATAGCCAATCATTAGTTCCCAACCGTGGGGCGAATGGAATCCGATACATAAATCAGTTACTAAAAGAATGGAAAAGGCTTTTATTGTGTCGCTTAAATTATATAGGAATTCTTGAACCCAAGAATTAAGAAAAACAAGTTCTTCATTACCCAGAATAGAATAAGCACTTAGAATAACGAAACAGATTAGATTTGTCGAGAAGTGCAAAATTGTATGGATATGATCCTCATCGTGTATCTTGATCAATTGGATTGTTTCTTTGTGGAGCCCCATACGAAACTTTTGTAGATGTCTTTCCGGGAATTCCTTTACCATTTCATCCAAGAGAAATAGCTCCTCTAATTCTATGAATTTTTCTAGAATACTCTTTTCTTGAATATCGTTCAAAAAAGTTTCGTATTGCCTAGTATTCCACCAATTAGTAACCCAAGATTCTAGACTTTTATTAAATGAGAGAGTGATCCACCGGGGCAAAAAGACTACAAATACTATAAATGAAAGATATCGAAGGGGAATAGATGCGCTCTTTTTTGTCATTTTTTCATCTGTGAATTGTCACCTCATTCGTTGACTCTATGCGATCTAATATTTCTATCAAGCATAAGTTCTATTATAAGGTATCGCGCCTATTAATTATTAATTTATTAATCGAGCCCTCATTTTTTAGTTGTGATTCAGAGGTTAGTCCTTGAATCTAGTGTAGAAAAAATACAGAAATAGAAGAAGAATCCACTTCGAATTCGAATTCAAATGAAGAAATAATAAAAAAATAGATTGTTTCCAGATATCTTAATTGATCAAATATTCGAAGTAATTACTCCCCTTTGATGAATGCCCGAAAGATTCAAATAAAGATTCCAATAATGAATATTTTTCGGATTTCGAAATGAAAGAACTTCCTGTTTATTAAAAAAGAAAATATCAAATATTTCGAAAAAAAAATTGACAGACAAAAACAAAAAAGGTTTCGTTTTATATTATGGCCGCCACGTACACGTTTGCCTTGCTTCGGCCCCACGAGGCGTTCTGAAGAAACTTTAATTAAGTAAGTTATGCTTATAGAAAAAGGAGGATTCTTAGGGGTTTTCCTCTTGCTGAGAAAGCATTTATTTTGCAGTTTCTTTTTTCAAAATACTTCAATCGGTACACGCAAGAAATAGGCCAATTCCGCAGCCTTTTGCTCAATTTCCCGTGGAGTCAAATTCTCATCAGTACGAGTCAAGGGAACGTCTCCCAGGCCTCTGATTTCCATATAAAGGACACGACGAGCATAAATACCCTCTTTTACTTCTATTCTGATGGACTGAATATCTTTCATAAGGAATCGTAAAAAGATCCGGCGATTTTTTCCAGGAAATCCCCAACGAAAAATGCACACTATTCCTTCTTTTCTATCAAATTGATCATAGCCACTACCTACATTCCATGTAATTGTGCACCACAAATAGGAACTAATAAAGAGACCCGCGATCCCATAGAAAGACATTACGATCCCTTGTGGGAAAAAAAGGATTTGTTGAGACGGAAAGAAGGATATCAAATTCTTATCAAGATAACTAGAAATTCCAACCAATAAGAATCCTAATGAACCTAAAAAAAGGATAAACGCCCAGCAGAAATTACTTGTTTTGCGAGATCCTGCTATAAATTCTATCCATATATATTCTGATCGCCAACTCATACATAGTAGATCCAGTTGCATTTTATGGAATAACAAAAAAAAATTCACTTTACTTTTTTTTCCGAAGTAACTCTCATCAACTAGTACTATTCTGATGTGAACTTTTAGTAGTAATTAATCACATTTGTTAGATATAATAAAATAAAAGCATCCCCTTCATATGATTCCCTATCAATAGCTACATACATATGGATAGATTTACTTTACTTTCAGACATGAGTTCGGATCCCAGCCTATTTTTTTTTTAATTGCTAGAATTCGTCTGTCCATATATCATGTTTACACATGTATAAGATCTTTTTCATTTATGTTCGGAGAAAGCCACCTGTTATTCTTATACAATATTCTACTAAATGGATATCCTTGTTCGCTAAGTCTTGAAAAAAAAAACTAGATGAGATTTGACCACATCAGATTTAAAAAATCTTTTTTTTTTGAACATGAAGAGATAAAGAGGCCATTGCAATTGCCGGAAATACTAGGCCCACTAAAGGCACAAAAAGGGAGGGTAAGTTGTTGAGAATTGTCATAGAATGGGGTACCTCGATTTAATATTTGTACCTGTTATTGTTATAAGGATATCTTATAATAATTATAATTCATATTATAATTTGTATATTAGTAGACTAAGTATATCGAAGTGAGTATATATAATAAGTGCAAACAATGTCGAACTAAATAAACGTACTTATTCATCTTTCTACATGAAATAGATGTATGTATGATAATCCACTTTCTTTATTATTCTTACTTCTTTTATTTTTATTCTTATATTGTTCTTATCCTCTTCTTCTAATTTCTTTTTTAATTTTAATAAAAAAAGAGTCTCTTAAAAATTTAAAAATCCCCGAAAGATTCGTTAGAATCCGACCCAAGAGCAGGAATTCTTATAAAAAGGGGACTTCTTGGGAGATATAGAACAAGATTCTATATTTTCTATATTTGAAATATATACATATAGAAGAGGCGAACAGAACACGAAATTCGTTTTATTTGCCTTGCCTCCTAATTCGAAGGAAGAATTCGCTGTTTATGTTGTTGTTTTTTTACCGATATTACTAATCCGCAATATCGGTAAAAAACAACAATTATCCGCATGATTCTTTCTACAATTAAATCTTATGTCACCAAATAAAAATTCATTTTTTCGGTTTTTTTTATTTTGATTCTGATAAACTAACTAACTAGTTGTTCGCCACAAAAAAAAGTTGAACTCAAGACTCTACTTGATTGAATTTTTATTGAAAGGAAAAAAGGCGTGGAGCTGAAATAGCTCACTCAGAACACCCTTTAAAGGGTTACGTGGTACGATTGGGTCGAATAAGCCCTTATGGAATAAATATTCAGCCGCTTGTGAACCTTCAGGTACTGTCTTATTCAATGTTTGTTCAATTACTCTTTTACCCGCAAATGCAATATAGGCATTAGGTTCGGCAATAATGATATCCCCCAACATACCAAAACTAGCTGTTACTCCACCAGTAGTAGGAGATGTAAGAATTGATACATAGAATAACTTTTTATTTGATTGATAATCATATAAAGCAGAAGATATTTTAGCCATTTGCATCAAGCTCAAACTTCCTTCTTGCATGCGTGCCCCTCCGGAAGCACACACTAGAATAAGAGGTAAAAGTTTATTGGTAGCATACTCGATCAAACGGGTGATTTTCTCGCCTACTACGGATCCCATACTACCCCCCATAAACTGAAAATCCATAACCCCAATTGCGACGGGAATCCCGTTTAGTTGACCTGTACCTGTTTGAACAGCCTCTGTTAATCCTGTTTTTTTTTGATAAGAATCAATACGATCTTTATAAGGTTCCTCTTCTGAATGAAATTCAATGGGATCCAGAGAAACCATG